TGAAATTTACTAAGTCAAATAAGTAAAAAATTGAATTGCACATTCGCTGGGGTCGTACCAACGAAATCGAGTGCTTACTCCCATTTATTTTTATTATTGAATTAACCGATCAATTTGCTATCAAAGATTTTGTCTGTATTCGAAAAATTCCGCAACAAAATTTAACATAAACAAAATTTAACATATTTTTTTATTATGAGAATAAATCCTACTACTTCGGATCCAGAGGTTTCGATACGTGAAAAAAAAAATCTGGGACGTATTGCCCAAATCATTGGTCCGGTACTGGATGTAGCCTTTCCCCCGGGCAAGATGCCTAATATTTACAATGCTTTGGTGGTTAAGGGCCGAGATACTCTTGGTCAAGAAATTAATGTGACTTGTGAAGTACAGCAATTATTAGGAAACAATCGAGTTAGAGCTGTAGCTATGAGTGCGACAGAGGGTTTAAAGAGAGGAATGGACGTGGTTGATATGGGAAATCCTCTAAGTGTTCCAGTCGGCGGAGCGACTCTAGGACGAATTTTCAACGTGCTTGGGGAACCTGTTGATAATTTAGGGCCTGTCGATACGCGCACAACATCTCCTATCCATAAATCCGCGCCTGCTTTTATAGAATTAGATACAAAATTATCTATTTTTGAAACAGGAATTAAAGTAGTAGATCTTTTGGCCCCTTATCGTCGTGGGGGAAAAATCGGACTATTCGGTGGGGCTGGCGTGGGTAAAACAGTACTCATTATGGAATTGATCAACAACATTGCCAAAGCTCATGGTGGTGTATCCGTATTTGGTGGAGTAGGCGAACGGACTCGTGAAGGAAATGATCTTTACATGGAAATGAAAGAATCCGGAGTCATTAATGAACAAAATCTTGCGGAATCAAAAGTAGCCCTAGTCTACGGTCAGATGAATGAACCGCCGGGAGCTCGTATGAGAGTTGGTCTGACTGCCTTAACTATGGCAGAATATTTCCGAGATGTTAATGAGCAAGACGTACTTCTATTTATCGACAACATCTTCCGTTTCGTACAAGCAGGATCCGAGGTATCCGCTTTATTGGGTAGAATGCCTTCTGCTGTGGGTTATCAACCCACTCTTAGTACAGAAATGGGTTCTTTACAAGAAAGAATTACTTCTACGAAAAAAGGGTCCATAACCTCGATTCAAGCAGTTTATGTACCTGCAGACGATTTGACTGACCCCGCCCCTGCCACGACATTTGCACATTTAGATGCGACTACCGTACTATCAAGAGGATTAGCTGCCAAAGGTATCTATCCAGCGGTAGATCCTTTAGATTCAACGTCAACTATGCTACAACCTCGAATCGTTGGCGAGGAACATTATGAAACCGCGCAACAAGTAAAGCAAACTTTACAACGTTACAAGGAGCTTCAGGACATTATAGCTATCCTGGGGTTGGACGAATTATCCGAAGAGGATCGCTTAACCGTAGCAAGAGCACGAAAAATTGAGCGTTTCTTATCACAACCCTTTTTCGTAGCAGAAGTATTTACGGGTTCTCCGGGAAAATATGTTGGTCTAGCGGAAACAATTCGAGGATTTAAATTGATCCTTTCCGGAGAATTTGATTCTCTTCCTGAACAGGCCTTTTACTTAGTGGGTAACATCGATGAAGCTACTGCGAAGGCTACGAACTTAGAAATGGAGAGTAAATTGAAGAAATGACCTTAAATCTTTGTGTACTGACTCCGAATCGAATTGTTTGGGATTCAGAAGTAAAAGAAATCATTTTATCTACTAATAGTGGACAAATTGGCGTATTACCAAATCACGCGCCGATTGCCACAGCCGTTGATATAGGTATTTTGAAAATACGCCTGAATAACCAATGGTTAACAATGGCTCTGATGGGCGGTTTTGCGAGAATAGGCAATAATGAAATCACTATTTTAGTAAATGATGCAGAGAAGAATAGTGACATTGATCCACAAGAAGCTCAGCAAACTCTTGAAATAGCAGAAGCTAACTTGAGAAAAGCTGAAGGCAAGAGACAAACAATTGAGGCAAATCTAGCTCTCAGACGAGCTCGGACACGAGTCGAGGCTCTCAATACGATTTGATTTTGTAACTAGCTGACGTGTAAAAAAAAAAAAGAATATATATATAAATAGGATAAAAAACAAAAAAATAGGATAAAAAAAGGGAGAAAAAAAGGGCGAAAAAAACGCAGGTTACAAAAACTTATTAGACACCATTGATCGTGGTGTCTAATAAGTTATACCTACTATTGGATTTGAACCAATGACTCCTGCCGTATGAAAGCAATACTCTAACCACTGAGTTAAGTAGGTTATTTATCATCGTAAAAAGAAGGCAAAGGGATACCTATCACATCGATAGAATTATAAATCCAATATTATTTCTAAGCAATACCAATAAACAACGAGATCAAAGAGATATAATGTTGGATCTTGTAATATTAATCTTGACAAGAAATTATCTACATGATAAGATAAAATGTGTATTACAAACA